GTAACCTTGTACTGATTGCTCTCTAAATATAAGTTTTCTTCTTCCGCATGCAGAAAAGGAATCAGTAAATCAATTAAATTCCGGGAGGCTTCGTGAAGTGCTTCTTTAGGAGTTAAACTTCCATTTGTCCATATTTCGAGAAAAAGTATCTCTTGTTTTTCATTTCCATTCCCATAAGAATGAATACTATGATTCGCATTTCGAACAGGCATGAATACAGCATCTATAGGATAACTTCCGTCTTGAAAGTTATTTGGTGTTTTTATATGATATCCTCGATTCCTCTCAATTTGTAATTCAATACACAAATTAATTGGTTCCATTAGGCTAGCTATATGCTGTGTCTTATCAATGATTTCCACAGAAGGCGGTAAGATTATGTCTTGAGCAGTTACACAGCCAGGACCTTTGACAAAAATAGACGCCTTGCAAGTTCCATACAAATTACTTTTCAATACAATTTCTTTCAAATTCATTAAAATTTCATGTACTGATTCTTGAATACCTACTATCGTAGAATATTCATGTGGTATTTTTTCAAATTTTGCACGAGTGATACACGTTCCTTCTATTTCCCCAAGCAAGGCTCTTCGCATCGCAATGCCTATTGTATCGGCTTGTCCTTTCATAAGTGGAGACAGGATAAAGCGTCCATAATAAAGACGCTTACTGTCTACTCTTGATTCAACACACTTCCACTGTAGTGTCCGAGTAGATACTGTTACTTCCTCTCGAACCATATTTATATGATTTGATCAGATCATTGAATCATTTATTTCTCTTGATTCTTTCATTTTATTTCTACACACGTCTTTTTTTAGGGGGCCTACAGCCATTATGTGGCATAGGGGTTACATCACGTATGAAATTTAATAGTATACCGCTTCTACGAATAGCTCGTAATGCTGCATCTCGTCCCAGACCCGGACCTTTTATCATGACTTCTGCTCGTTGCATACCTTGATCCACTACTGCCCGAATAGCATTTCCTGCTGCGGTTTGAGCAGCAAATGGCGTACCTCTTCTTGTACCCTTGAATCCACAAGTACCGGCGGAGGACCAAGAAATTACCCGACCCCGTACATCTGTAACAGTCACAATGGTGTTGTTGAAACTTGCTTGAACATGAATAATTCCCTTTGGTATTCTACGTGCATTTTTACGTGAACCACTACGCCCATTCCTACGTGAACCCGTTCTTGCTAGAGATTTTGCCATACTTTATCATCGAATTCGGAGATATATGGATATATCCATTTCATGTTAAAGGACATTTGATATTTTTTCATTGGATCGGATCCTTTATGTTAGAGAGTCCATTTTAACAAGATTAGCCCTGTCTTTGTTTATGTCTCGGGTTGGAACAAATTACTATAATTCGCCCCCTCCTACGGATCAGTCGACATTTTTCACAAATTTTACGAACGGAGGCCCTTATTTTCATAGTTGTTGTTCCTTAACTTAATTCCGAATATCCTTTTGGATTGGAAGAAAATACGTTTCTTGAAATGGTAAACCGCGAATTCTAGCTCCACGGGGGTATGTTGAAGTTCAAAAAACCACCTAATCTTTTGAATCCTTGTTGTGGTGGAGTCTAAAAACTATATGTTTTTTGATTGAAGCATAACATAAACACTTACTTCAACCTTGATTGCTATTATACGTATCAAACTAAAACCCCGTGAGATACTTCCTGAAACATAACTTAAATCCTCATTATCTAAATGAAATCTGAACATACCATTAGGTAGAGTGATTTATTTAAGCTTCATAAATAATTTTGTTTTTTTCATTTTAGCATTCTAGGTAAAACCCCTAGAAGTATCAACTGATGTTGATATCAACTACTCCTTCCCTTTTTGTTGACAAATAGGAAATTTCGAATACAATTTGGATATAATAAGGATTACCATATATAACACAAAATTTCCCCGCCGATTCCTTGTAGTCGAGCCTCTCGATCTGTCATTATACCTCGAGAAGTAGAAAGAATTACAATCCCCATTCCACCTAGAATCCTAGGAATTCTTTGATAGTTAGAATAAATTCGTAGGCCAGGTCTACTAATCCGTTTTAAATTTAAAATAGTTCTAGATGGTCCTTTCCTATTCCTTCTATGTCGTAGAGTTAAAACAAGGAAATATTTGTTGTTTTCCTGATGTTTTCTCACATTTTCAATAAAACCTTCTTGTAAAAGTATTTTAACAATGTTTTCGGTGATTTTAGTAGATTCTATTCGAACTGTCCCTTTTCTATTCATGTCGGTATTTCGTATAGAAGTTATTATGTTAGCAATAGTGTCCCTACCCATGATGAACTAAAATTATTCTTTCCTTCCATTTTTGATATAATCAACATGTTTTTATTTCCATTTTACTATTTAATATTTAACAATATTTAACTTTAACATAGTATTTCAAAATTCTTTAATTTTAATTATGTTAAATAAATATAAGTGTTAAATAAATATAAGGTATATGCGTGAGATACAATCTAATTTCAGACAAATACTTCATACAAATACTATGTATAATAGAACTATGTATAATAGAACTATTATCTTATAATACCTCAGGAGCTAACGAGACTATTTTAGTAAAACTTAATTGTCTCAACTCTCGGGCAATCGCACCAAAAACTCGAGTTCCTTTTGGATTTCCTTCTTGATCAATAACAACTGCAGCATTGTCATCATATCGTATTATCATACCGTTGTCACGTTTTAGTTCTTTACAAGTGCGTACAATTACAGCTCTGATCACTTCTGATCTTTCTAGCGGTGTGTTTGGTAATGCTTCCTTGATTACAGCAACAATAATGTCACCAATATGAGCATATCGGCGATTACTAGCTCCGATGATTCGAATACACATTAATTCTCGAGCCCCGCTGTTATCGGCTACATTCAAATGGGTTTGAGGTTGAATCATATCATTTTTTAATCTGTTCTTTCAATGCAAAGAGTGAAGGAAAAAAAAGAAATATTGTTTGTCAAAAAAAAAAAAAGAAACCCGCAATTTTTTTATCCCAAGACTTTTTTCTTTGGTTTTACGTCCCTATTTATCCTGAAATAATGAATTGAGTTCGTATAGGCATCTTTGAGGCCGCTATTTCAATAGCCTTTCTGGCTATATTTTCTGCTACTCCACCCATTTCATAAAGTATTCTACCTGGTTTAACGACAGCTACCCAATATTCGGGAGATCCTTTACCCGAACCCATACGTGTTTCTGTAGGTCTTACTGTAACGGGTTTGTCTGGAAATATACGTACCCATATTTTTCCACCACGCCGCACATTTCGTGTCATTGCTCGTCGCCCCGCTTCTATTTGTCTAGATGTGATCCAAGCCGGTTCAAGTGCCTGAAGAGCATATTTACCGAAAGAAATACGATTGCCTCGATAAGATATCCCTTTCATTCTTCCTCTATGTTGTTTACGAAATCTGGTTCTTTTGGGGTTATAGTTGATGCTTCTTTTTCAATTCCATCTCTACTACAAAACCGGACATGAGAGTTTCTTCTCATCCGGCTCCTCGCGAATTAAAGGATTCAAATGAAATGAAAATATACTGAATTTTTGATTCTTTTTTTTTTTGAGATTTCATCTAATCTATTAGAAATTTCTATATCTTGTTTGGATATCTACTTAAAACATGTATTTTAGTTTATTTAAAATGTATTTTAGTTTATTTCTAGATAATTTTTTTTTCTTTTTATTAATATAATTAATGTCTTTTTTTTTTTTTGTCTTTTATCATATTGAATCAAACAAGATTAACTAATCTAATAAAAACCTTCGCAGGCGAATATTTACTCTAATTCAATATTTATATTTATTTCCGTTCTAGGGTTAGCTCATAATTTCTCGGAATAAATGAATTGGTCTCGGTTCGTTCCGCCATCCCACCCAATGAATTAGTAGAGTTCGTTTTTCAATAGAATCCTCTGTATTCATAGGTTCCGTCGTTCCCATCACTTCTCAATTAATGGTTAGGTTTGAATTCTACAATGGAGCTCTCATTAAATTTGTTCTTGAGTCAATCTTCTCAGTCTTTATTGGCTCGAGGCTCTGGATTTGTTTATGAACAGTTTTATCTAGTTATGGGTGAATCAGTATTAATGCGCTCTAACACTGCCTTTTCTGAGATGACTCATAAACCTTACATATATTGGAATGGTTGATATATCATTGATATTCTTTTTCTTTCTTTCTCTCCCTCTTCCATTTATCTGCATACTTTTCTATCAAAAGCAGATTGGTTTTTCTTTTGTTTTTTATTTTATGCAAAAAAAAAATTCAGTTGCTACAATGATATGGCCAATATATCATATCTTGACTGGTTTTTTGTATCCAGATAATGTGAAGTAATGAGTTGATTATTAGTTCTATAATTATTAGTTCATAGTATGGGTAGGTCCATTTTATTTTTGAATCCTATCCTTTCTAAAAAAAATCAACGAGTCACACACTAAGCATAGCAATTAAATAAACTGATCAATCAAATTTTTATTCAACCCTATAGAATTGAGAATTGCTCATTTTCTTTTTTTTTTTCTTTAAGAGAAAAAGAATGAAAGGAAAGAGTTTATTATTTTTTATTCTATTTTTCAATGAATATAGTGTAAAGACAGGTAAAGTATTCTTATTCCTCTTCTAAAAATATCCAAATTTTGATGCCCAATACCCCATAGATAGTTCGGACTGTATAGCAACAATAATCAATTTTAGCTCGAATGGTTTGTAGCGGAACCCTACCTTCTCGGACCCATTCGACACGTGCAATTTCTTTTCCGTCGATACGCCCCGCAATTTGTACTTGAATTCCTTTTGTATCCGCCTGCTCGGTTAATTCAATAGCCTTTTTCATTGCTTTGCGAAATGAAACTCTATTCTTTAATTGTCCAGCTATAAATTCTGCAAGAATATTAGGGTCCCCATAAGGGTTTGTAATTCTTCTAATAGTAATGTTGACTTTTCGGTTGACATAATTTAGTTCT